GCGGTCATTCCTTTATCTCCCTTCATTCCATCTAGTCCGAATTAGCTCCTCCTCCTCCTTCTCCTTTAGTTTAGGATAGGATCGTCGTTGGTCCTTATATATATAATAAGTCAGGCTTGTAGCTGCGGTAGAAAGAGCAGTTGTCAAGACAGAAAGAAGGATGTTCTTCTTTTGAGTGAGTGAGGAAGGTCGCCTCGGGTGAGGAGGTTTAGTAAAGAAAAGGTGAACGGATAACAAAGTCAAGCATAAGCAAAGCTAAAAGAGAGTGCAAGATAAGAGTCATTAGCCTTGGTTGAGCGGCGGGTAAAGACGGTTGCGTAGCTTACTTGGTAAAGGACTCCTTTAGTTTAGCGGTCATGGCCTTCTCATCTATATCAGGTCTAGGTGGTTTACTTGTATACCCCAATTCTCGGAGTTCACGTTCTGATCTACTTTTCAGAGAAGTTCCGTAGTTTTGGACAGGACAGATGGGAACCTGGAGGTAAAGCCTCTGTTAAAGCAATCGGTGCATGTATACTAGCTTACTAGCTTTAGTCGCTTGTGTACTGATTGTATTCCGTTTTTACTAATAGAAGCAGGGTACGCTGATTTGGGATGCTAACTAAGTAGATGCGTAAGCGAGGTGCGAAAGCAAGCAGGCAACAAGTGGATCGGGGGACCGGAAACCGGGACCACACATGATGTGCGTCTAGGTCTCGGCCAACTCCCGACCGAACAGGCTAAACAGCACCCCCGCGCTCACACTTACAGGCAAAAAGAAGGACTTGCAAAGTCTGTTGAGAACGCCCACCCAGGAAATGCGTAAGACGATCAACAAAATATTTATTAATACGTGTACAGTATTCCAATAGATCAAAGAAGGATATGGCGTGGCACTCCAGGAAAAGGGTTAGACTTTTCCGGTCCTCCCCGTTCCCGCTACCAATACTGGTGGACCGGGGTCCCCAACAAAAGGAAGAGATCGATTGAAGATAAGATTTGAGGACGAAAAAGCTATTCCAAAGATCCCGGTGGAAACTTCTCCTCTACGCGATGACATGTCTATCTATTCTCGCTGCATTTCTTGTGATAGTCTTTGTTCATATGCTTTCATTTCGACTAGATATGAATTCCTAACCTTGACTTGTTGCCCATACGCACCCACAGGTCGCTAGCTAAGGTTATTGATACGAGAAACGGCGCAAGCACGATTGTTTTGAGGGGAGCACTGGTCTAATGAGTGGAACGAAGCTAACGGGTCGCGGCATAGGCGTTCCTTGCTTTCTTGAGTTACCAGGTTACCCGGCAGAGGTTCCCACTTCTAGGAACCAAAGACTTTCTGACTCGAATCCCTTAGTGGATGGGGCCATCGAAGCTGACAAAAGAGGGTAGAACTACCTACTATTTAATCTTCCGATCACCGGGGCCTACTTATTCTAATAAATTATAGGCCCAACTCTCTGACTTGCTGAGCCGAGGGCCGGCCCTCTTTGACGAAGCTGAGGACTAGAGGCGAAAGCTGGAGAGACAATGGCCCTATCTTACCCACCTGAGGGGGGGGACCGACACTAGGCTATAAGTATTGTCATCTTCCCCCGCAGCGGCTTTCGCCTTTTCATAAATTTCGAAAATCTTTTATTCATATTGAACATCTGCAGGCGAAGCACCTAACTTCTTCTTTTCCTTTCTCTGACCCAGGAACAATATAGTTAAGGAATGCTCCTATATCACTTGTAGTGAGTGCATTGAGACATGCAGCTGACTGGCTAGGACCAACACACGAACGTTCTCTGCGTTCCTAGCCGTGAAGCTAACGAGATAGGGCATCACTGCACAGAAGAGTAGTATCTAAATGGACCCCATTCCTGTGTTGTGTCAAAGGGTGCTTCTCTTTGAAAACTAACCCGCCGAGGAACATATGGAAAGCGATAAGATGTCATTCTTTCGATAAGGCGCGTAGCCTCCCTACAATACAGATCTGAATGAGTTGACAGTGAATGATAGGCGCGAAGAAGCGCAACGGCCGGAGAATGACAAAAGAAACTAAGAACGTATGCCCGCGATTTCTATCCCAGGTGGGGCTGATCTCCGTCAAGCGATTAAGAATCGGAAGGATCTCCCTGACAGGAATTTTCTTGCTACTAACTAACAGACCCCTACTTTGGGAACAAACCAAATAATGAACCTTCTCGCGTTGATCCGCCAAAGGAAGTAGCTTACTTTGATACGACGGAGTCAGTGGACACACGCCTATACTCATATAGAATAGATAGTAGGCGCCTAGTAGTTATAGATAGGATAGGATAGGCACAACAACCTAATCACGAATAGCCTCTTTTTCAACCTCCACGTCATTCTCAACCCACCCCATCGTTCCTCCCATTCCTTTCTTTCGCTTTGAAACGGATCCGCCGGGCCGTCAGCTCAACGAGAAGGTAAGGCAGCTCCTGCTGTTGGTAAAGAACTGAATACCCCCACTTAGCCCCTAAACGGGTAGTGAAATACAAAAAAACAATGGCTTAGTGGCTTTTGTGGGCGGGGGTTTTGCACCTCCTCTTGATATACTTACTTATAGGAATCCTTACGAGACCTTTGAGGAGGAGGAGCTTCCGACCCTGATGTAGATAGGAAATTAAGCACAAAAGTGGGTCGTCATGGTCTTACGGACACGAGGGCGAAGCAAGGCTGATTGGAGACGCGTTGGATAGTTGGGTAGTAGTAGAGCTACGCTGCCCCACCGGGAGAAAGGGAGGTGGATACCGCCGCTGACTTCCCAGACAAAGAGGTCTTTCTTGCTGAGCCACCAGACGCGGGAATGATCAGGAGTGAACAAGCTTCTGGAGGCGCTCCTATTCCTGCAACCTGTATAACTAAGTATTCTTCCCCCGATCGGGATTTATCTCCCTAAATGGATTTAAAAACAAATCATCTCTATTTGGTAGTTGTGCAACCTTCGTTCATTCAGATTGAGCACCCCCGCCTCTTCTCTTCTTCTTTCTCTATCCAGTGAAGTGTGCCATTCCAGCGCGTGTCATTTTTTCTTCCTACTAGGCATTTGCAGTCCTAAGCTAAGCACATGCAGTAGTTGTTTCGGAGAAAGTATGCAACTCAGACGAAGATGTAAATTGGTTTGGGCTAGTCTAGATTGGTTGAAGCATCTGTGCCTTAGTCCATTACCGCATCTCTATAGGAGACAGACTCGCCTTCGGTTGCGTCCTCTCCTCTTTCCCTCTTCTAGTTAGAGCGTAGTGCTGCTACAAGGGCTCAGTTCGTGGCGGGGTAGGCCTTCTTCCCTCTCGGGCTCAATCGATCTCCTCCTGGCGAACCATCACCTTAGCTTCCACTTATAGGCCGCCCAGTCCTCTCAGCCTTTCCACGAGCCTAGGCTTTCTCTCTCTTATCTTCACGCAGCAAGACTGGACTAGCTTCACTAGAACAGCTTCTTTCTCTGATCCTATTGGATTTCTCAACTGATTAGCTACTGACGCTATGTCTACGCAAAGGATAGCTCAGTCTCAACCTTCTGTGAAGCATTGCTCTCCTTCTTCTCTTGAATAACGTCTCTCTCTAGGTTGGGTTAGGCCTCCTCTACTAGTGCTCATCTCCCCTGTCTCCCTTCTACTCTCTACCGGCTTTGGTCTAGTCATTGCATTTGGTCTACTTTGCATAGGATATAGGATTGCCAGTCCATCGGCTCGCAGAGGGCGCTTCTTTTCACCTTTCCTTCAGGGTAGACATGGGGGCCTGGACGGCTAGGTGGACTGTAGCCTTAAGTTGGTCTCCTTCCTTCTATCTATAGGGCCTAGCTCCCCCATCTTCCTGCTACCGCAGCTTGACTGAGCACGGAAGTCTCTGGATTTGATCCATGCCCTACGCCAGCCAAGACGACTCTAACCACTATGATGCACCACCTAGATTTCACTCTCCTTTCTCCTTCTCTAGCTACTGACTCTGTCTACTGATAGGTCTACTAAGGAATAGCCTACTGGATGCTTACTTCTTCTATTACTAATATAATTTATCTTATCGATTGATTTCAATCATAGCTACCCGCACTCTGTTTCTAAATGGATCGAATTCCCCTAGCCGAGAATAACCTTCTAGTGGTTGATCGCTCCATCCATCTCCAGCTGCTTTAGCTTTAGCCTTTTCAGTCCCTCCCCGTCAAGTTGAATGCCTCTGTAAGCCCCCTTCTTAGTCAAGCAAACAAAATGTAGATGTCTCATTCATGCCTGTCCGTTTCTGCCGGGAGATCAGCTAGTGCTTCTCTCCCCAAACAAGCCGGAGAGTAGGAGTAGGTCTCACCGGCTATCTTTGATTGGGTTGCTCTACGTTCCATCTCTGGATTAGGTTGATGGAACCGGGTCTCTATTAGTTTGACGACTTGTGGTGGCGACTTAAATTAACCGTTTGGTCTAACCGGCACGCCTTGAATCACTCACAGTAGTTACCGCTCTCGCTCGTCTTACCAGCCCCTTCGCTACCGCTTTTTGGGACGACTAGACAGATATGTTTTTTTAAGATAGCCTGTTCGGACTGGTTACTGACTCGGTCGCTCTCCCTTCCTCAGATACCTTCAGTGACTCTGTCTTTACCGCATAAGAAATAAATGCCTGAGGCATTTCTCTCATACACGCAAGCTACAAGCATTAACAACGGTTTCGTTTTAGTTTTATTTGACTATTCTATTTTCATAGGCAAGACTAACTAGTAGTTCCAAAGAAAGGAGCATCTGGCATAGGCAGCAAGCCTTGGGAAGGCTTTCTTCGTATGATCGGTTCTTTTTTCACATGTAGGTTCCTCCGCAGCAAAGATGGTATGGTCGGCTTGCGCTCTTACTTGGAAGTGGTCTCAGTCGGCGGAACAGAAATCCATGTTGGGGATGGACCTTAGCGCTTCCTCTCTATCCGGAAGTAGGGAATCCCGTGCTTGCATATCCCGTTTTGAGCCGTAGTATATTAGTTCTATATGCCATCGCCGATAAAGTGGAATCCACTATTCCCTGCTGCCTGCCAGGTCATTCAATCTCTCTAACTCCCCGACTCAGAAAGCTTCTGCCTACACCTTCCTGCGCCCTCTATCTAAATCATCTGCAATGGCTCCGTATTTCTTGCTACGAGCTTAACGGTCGCTACGAGACTGTGGGTCTCTTTCTTAGTTATATGGTTAAGGCTCTTTCCCCTTGTCAAGGTTTTGATCTTAGAACCAAGCATAGAAATTATCGATTAACTTGGTGGGTGACTTACTTTCCTCAACTAATGACATAGTCAAGTAGTATGGTTCGGTTGCTACGAACGCTACACCTGCTCTGCGTGGTCTCCTATGAATGAAGCATTGAATAAGGGCTTCTCTCTCTCCTTGTAGCTGTTCATGGTTTGAGAACCCGGCTTATGGCTATAGTGACTCTTATGGGTATAGTGACTGGCTGCCTAGCTGCTAAGACTAGACTGATTAGACTAGACTGGTATCTATATCCCCTAGTCGAGTTATGGGAGTGAAGGCACTCTCAGGTGATCGGAAGACTCGACTCACTGCAAGTCTAGCTTTGGGTAAACAGTTGTTGGAGGAGAAGCATTTCTTCCTAATCGGTCAGTGGTGAAGGTGAATAAACTCCTGTCTCTGTCTTGGCTTGCAGCTAAACCAGTCACTAAACTAACAGTTATAGTTCGGTCAGTAAACGGTCTTGCTAACCTCTCCGGATGAAGTATGTTGCTAATTCTGTTAGGAGGTTTCGGTCTTTAAGCTAAACACTTAACTCAATACCTGTCCTTGCAGCTAAATACCTGTAACTGAACTGGCAACTCTCTCCTGTTAATGGTAACTACTAGCTATTCCCTCACGACTTGCTTCCTGTTATGGATCCACCAAAGCCTAGCAAGAGGCAGCTCATTCCCGTTTTAATAGGGTTCATACATTTGGTGGTCGCATTCCAACTACTTTCACTTTGACTTCCTGTAGTTATACGGATAAGTCTGTACCCTCCTTTCAACGAAAGGGGGAGCTTCTAGCCCATCTCCCTATTACCTTTCGAAAAAGAAAGAAGGATACCCTCGGCAAAGCGAAGGTGGTTCAGTCGTCCGACTAGTCAGTTCTTTAGAAAGAGCTAGCTTTGATCGTTAAGTGAGTGATGGCAATCCCTAGTCGGGAGTGCCGAGCGGGTGAGACTGCAGAAGGTTAGATATGATTAGTAGCCATGATCGGTCCGCGAGAAATGAGTCGATCCTTGTGTGTGAAACTTAAACGAATCTATCTTTGCGGTTGGCCGAAGAAGCAGGCAGTTCTGAAAAGAATGGTAGGTTAGGAACCAGAGATGAGACAGAGACTGAGACAAGTGACCCTGTTTTCTGTCCTTTTGAATAGTTCATAGAAGAAGGCATGGAGTTAATACAATACTCGCTTAGTGCAAATTGAGGTTAATACTCGCAATAGGCGGTCAACTATGAGTGTCAAAGCGTTAACCGGGTTAACCATTTCCAATCTGGCTAGGGTGATTCATGATAATGACTTGGGAGGGCTATTGTTCTCGTTGTTTTGACATTACTTAACTACGCCTGTTGAGCATATCTACTTCGTAGCCTCTTCCAATCCTCCTCTGTTTAGTTTGAAACCATCGTAGCATTTATTGATTAAAAGGGCTAACTTCGTTCAGAATCTTACTCTATGATCGACCAGGTAAACTTAGTCTTTCTATTCTTCCCCCTCTGATATTCAACAGAATGACTTTTAGACTCTATTTGAGATTCTTAATCTCATCTTCTTCTCCTAGCAAGAAAACGTATGCAGCAAGAAAACGCCCTATATATGTAAAGGCTAACGCAATTAACACGAACTGGGGCTGGTAGCGCTAGCGCGCTCATCCCTTGCTTGTTCGCTCATCCCTAACTTGTTCAGTCCTTGATTTGCTTTCTTCGATGAATCTACACTACTCAATAGTATTTGTTTCGTAATTAGTCGATTCTACTCATTTGATGATGTGGCGTATCGCCACTTTTTCAATCATAATGAGTCTATTCTCTCATCGCCATTCTCTCATTGAATGAGCGGTATTCCTCTCCTACATCTGTGATTGAGGAGCCCCCTCTTAGGTTGTCAAGAGCGGTAGGAAGGCAAGGCTCGAAAGCGCATTCTTTCTAGCCATTATCAAGTTGCTTCCACTTCCTTTCAATCAATTGATGTTGGGGCTAGGAGCCAATGCTTGCTATTGGAGCACCTTCTTATTTATTCGTAAGGTTCGGTCTCTTTGATAGCATCCTGGATGTTTAGGCCTATTCCCAGTTAGTTCTCTTAGGGCCTATCGCCGTGTTACTGATGGTGTTGAGTTTCCCATTTCTCTGAGGTACCCCTCTTCTACTGCTATGCTTGTGGCCTTCGAACCATCTTTCAATGAACTTAGATGCCAAACTCCTCAGCTCTTAAGAAGACCTTTCTTTAGCCTCTCATCTGTAAGCAAGATCTTCCATCTTGCTGTTTTGACTGAGTCCTTCTCAATGCATTGGTGGAGCAGAGTTGTTTTGATGTGGTTGGCTTGTTACTTCCTTTGATAGCTAGTCAGTGGCTTCTGTAAAAGGGATGGTCTAGTAGCGATCCCACTCAATCTGGAATACAGGAAGCTGCTGTCAGTCGCAACTAGTCTTGTTGGAGGGAAGGAGAACCCCTTATGTAGGTGCCGGAGTGCCGTTCCCCGTTAGCAGCAGGAACTGGAACTTAAACCGATCTTGAAGTGTATTAATAAATGTTACTAGTAGTTTCCTTCTCGAACTACGGTAAGCGAGTCAACTCAGTAAGAGTAGTAGGCCGGTGTGAGAGCTTAAGTCGGATAGCTCAATCAAAGGCGAGAGATTTAAGAATAGTTGGCCCGAATTCAAGTTAATTTCCGACGATCCCACTTTCCCGAACTGAATGCCCTTTCCTTCACGCGATAGCTAGCTGAGCCCATTGATTATTCACGATTCAATCAGTCGATAGTCGCATTGAATGGACTGGGGGTCGAGAGATTTAAGAATAGTTGGAGTTAGCTGCCCATCTTTCAGCCTTTCATTGCCGCTCTACCGTTCAGCCTTAGTCATGCGCAGACCTTTCTTTACTTTCTCCTCTTTCTTCTGCACCGGCCTGGGTGCAAGAGCCTTGTCAAGGCGCTGGTCAAACCAACTCAAAGTGAAGCTCTTTATACCGATCAAGAACCTGTACTAGAATAGGGACATTCCATCTTTTCAGAATTCCAGTCCTGCCCGATTAGACTATTTCAGTGATTCAAACAAAGATGCGGGCGGTGGAAGAACCCCCTCGAGTCCCCGAGACCACTAAAGAGTTACGCGCAGCCCCTGGTTCTATCAAACCAGACTTCATCCCCTGGCGAAAAGGGGTGCTTACTCGGTCAGGCCCCACATTAGCATTGGTCCTTACCTCTTCTGTCAGTACTAAAAGCACTCTTTTCCGAACAGTTTTTTGGGAAAACAGTAGGAGCTAAAGGAGTTGCTTAAGAGATGATGAACCGGAAGAGCAGCTTCAGTTCTCCCTCGATACGTGAAGTATGTCTTTCCTGTTTTAAAAGTAACTAAAGTCAGCTAATCCGCAGTTACTTTTACAGGCCCTGGCTTCCTTCAAGAAAACAACCATACTTGACGTAGGAGGCCTCCTACTTATAATTCCGAACTACTATGTGGGTGGGACTGATGGAGGGAAGGAATTTGATTGGTAGGTGAGCAAACCATCCCTCCGGGGAGCCAGTAGAGGTTGATTCAGTCGTAACCCACCAGGCGAGTTCCGCTATCCATTCCGGTTCAGTAGGACGGAATCACACTCCCACTCTCTCTTCTTTTTCCCATCATAAAAAACTTGACTTGCAGCCGCTACTTCTGACATATGTCTACTCGTCGTGGAAGCTTATCTGGATTTCAATCTGGACTTGATGCCGACTGCCAAGATGAAAAAGGTGGTTAAAAGACCTTGACTTTGTTTGGCACCGGCTGCTTAGCTTCTGCTTGACAGAGATGGACAAGAGGACTTAGCATTGCCTGCTTCACCAGTGTTAGGGCTTGCTTGGTTCCTAGCTGTAGCTACGTAGCGATCTTGCTTGCAGCAGCCATATCTTTGAAAGGGATGAAATTGCTTGTTAATATAGTTTGTTTATCCAATTGGGATGCTTGCTCGGCGGGATAAGCCCCTAACAGTAAGGGGGCACATATCTAGCATGAAATTGATTTATTTTCTTAACGCCGTGAAAAGCTTTCAAATAGGGCGGCTTTAACTACTCTTTTTTTCTCTAGCTGTGCTTGAGAAGATTAGACTCCCTCCGCCGCTCTGGTCGGTGGGGCTGGCTAGCTTGGAAAGAATTGAAGTATACCCTTACCCGTGGATCCATTCCCTTCTCAACAGCATCGCCTGCATACCCAACTGCCTTGAGAGGAGAGGAAGCTACCTATTCCCTTTCTTTCTCCAAATGGCCTACCTAGGAGGTGCCTGGATCCGGATAGAGGAGATGCTGACAATTGGAAGCTAGAAAGCGCTAGTCCATGATCTGACTCAGAGCGAAGGCGTATCGCGGAAGAGGATCGACGCTAATATACGTTGCTTCGACTGAGCTAGCTTTTGTCACGGCAGCCAATATGAGGAGTGGCGACCATGGAACCGTTTAGTTTACCGACGTCCGTCCAGCGCTACTCGACTACGCCCATCGTTCCCCCAATATTTGACTCGTTACCTCGTGAGGCGCATTAGACCTAATTCCTTAGGAATGCTCCAATCATATAAAATGCTCGTTACCTCGCAAGGCGCATTAGAATGAATGGCTGTTTTGATATACATCTATATAAAGCGTAACCGAGCCCGTATTCAAAATGAGAAATCGAGAAAGATGGCACTAGACGCAAGAAAACATACGTACTTAGACACAGTTCGACAACTAAGTAGAATAGCACGGGACGACTGTCACTAGGGTCTTGTTTCCCCCTCCCTCGCCGGTTCATCTTCAAAAGAAGAAGAAAAGGTCTCAAAGGAGGCACCGTATCGAGCCCAGGGTGCAGCAAGCCCTTGTCAGGGGAAGTCATCGCAGAGGCTTGACGCCAGCTTCCGCTTTTTGTACGGCCCGACGGCATTGTAACGAGGAACTGATTCGGCTAATCAGTCTCCTTACGCTGGGTACGATGATCGTCTGCAGAGGCGATGCCATCCACCGTTCGATCGATGGAGCCCTTGCCTAGATCGACTGGCCTCTTTCTTTTGCCAACCGGATAGTAATGTTTTAGGGGCTCTCGACCTCATGCTTACATAATTGCCAAACTACCGTGATCATGGCGTTCTGTTCGTTCAGGGTGTTTTGCCCCGTTCTTTTTTCCCGATCTGTTTTCTTTATGATTTTTGATCTGATTTCTTTCTCTTTCTTTGATATGTCAGCAAGAAAAGGTATGCGCGTGACTAACCCGAGATATCGATGTCCCGTGACTAAGAAGAAGTCATAATGGGCCCTATTGCTAGTGTCCTCAATAGTCAGCCTCTGAATGGGTTTCAGTCGCTCCATTCCCTCAGGAGTAGAGCTACTTCTTTTCTGAAAGGATTTGAACACGCCTCATTCATTGGGGACCTTAGTTATTGCTGTTGCCCGTTGATACAAGTCTTGGAGTCGAATCTTTACTTTCCAACGAAGCTTATTTGTACCTATACCTTGTAACCCAGATTACACTCTTTAGTTCACCTTCTATTTAGATTCTTTATTTAAACTTGACAGGATGAGAACTCTTTATTCACCTTTATTCTCTATCTTTACGGGACGGATATAGTAGGGTCTGATATCACCCATCTGACCTATTCTCTTCAACCTTTGAGTAGACCATAGGCTGGAGTGAGACTGGGTTTGCCCTACCGCTGCTCCAACCTAATTCTGGTGAATGAGCGCTTTCCTAGGTTCACTAGAAATGACATCTATCGCACTGGATTTCTTCACTTCAAACACGTTAAGTGAGCCACTTAGAGTTCCCGGCTTTGATAACTTGAAAGCAAAGGCCATCTTAGCCCGTAAAAAGATCTAAAACTGGATTTCCACTAATGGGAAAATCAACAAGTAGAACCCTCCTCTGGTTACAAACTCTCAACCTAGGGTAGTAAGTCGGGATAGGAGAGGAGCACTCATTCATCTTGGGGTGGGCTGGCTTACCGAGCTCGGGATCTACAGCTTTAGCTGGCGATCCCATTTCCTTCATCTTCTCTTGAATCTCCTAAATTAGTGAATTTACCTACTCACGAATCTCCTGCGATTCCTCTCCGACTTAACTTAACCGCTTATTTCTCCCTTCCAGTCTCGCATCTTCAAACCGATCCTTGACCGGAGGCTAGACTAACAAAGCCCAACCGATCCCTACTCGCATAATAGAACTTCCGATCCTATCTTGAACTTACTCTCCCGCTTATGGATTAGGGCCTGTCTCACCTGCTTGAGCTTGTCATTTCTGTCCTCCGCTCGCTGTTTAGTAGGTCACGTATTTCTTCAGTCGTCTTTAAAGCCCTCTTCCTTTCTCTCTTCCTGATCAGCGGATTCAAACATTCTGACTTATGAATCTAGGAGTGAAAGTCCCGCCTTAGAGTATTCCATTCCCCCATCCATGTTTTGAGTTCTGAGCTCTAGCCCAGACTCTAAGTAAGCCAAGCAGCCTGTGGGTGGTTTAGTTCCTGTCGCGGGTAGCTGAGCTTGTGATAGCTTCCCTGGCAATCCTACTTCCGGAGCTAGCTCGGAAGCTGGCTCGCTCTAATATGAACTATTCACTTTAGTAGTCGTCTAGTCATTAATTGAAGTGTCTGATCTCGCCTCTTGTCTTGGAAGCAAAGTCTTCCTATTTGTAAAACAAAAGCTCAACTGGCTAAAGCGAAGGAATTGGTAAAGTCAAAGAGCGCCGTAGATCCTGCTTATTGATTATCTTAGGGCTCGTGTGCTTGAGCCTCCTCCCTCTCCTTATCAGTCGAGTTAGCTTGAGCCTCCTTAGTTAGCTCTCTTTCCACCAGCTCCGGAAGGCGACGATTGTAGTGCTGCTGCTGGCTTAGCCTGGCTTTCGTTCCTGAACTCGGAGCGAAGAGCTCAGGGTTCATTACTGCTTCCGTAGGGTCGACTCTTGTTCGAGATTGGCTATAAGTTGTACTGAGCCTCACTAGATTTGTGGTCAAGACTGAGCCTCAACGGAAAAGATGACTCCTGAAGTTCAGCAGCGTGCTCGATCGGCGACAGAGCTGCCCTAGGAAGTGACCCTGATCAAGAAAGAAGGTCAGCGACTAGTCGTATTGTCATCAGATGAATGACTAGCCTTGGAAGGCCTTTTGAAGTGGAAAGAAAAGGCATCTCGTTGCATTTCTTGGCGAAAGAGCTGGACTTCACCTCTCTCTTATCCTTCCCCTCTCACCGCCCTTGTTTCAAAGCTAGAAAAAGCTCTTCTATTGCTCTTCTCGCCATCTCAATCTTCAAGCTCGGAAAGCTTCACCTTGAACTTCGATAGAGACACCACACAAGCCTAAAACAGCTCTATCAGATACCAGCCCAGAAAAGGATTTCTCCTCACCTCAAAGAAGGCTTTTGTTCGCCCGCCAAAGCAAGCACGAACCAACCGATCCAGCTGTCACGTAAACTACAGCAGTGGGGCACAGTTTGAAGCGAAATAATCTTGCCGTAGCTGCTTTCTTTTGCCTAAGGAGAGCCAACCTAAGACTAAAGCTTTGAAACCAACCTCCCAACAAGGAGACAACCAGAGATAAACAAACCACTCAACGGGACACCAAGAGAGAGGTGCGTGACTAAACACAAACCCAATGAGAGGCTTTAAGCATCATTCAGATCAAAAACTCCGGTCGAAACCACAAACAAAGCAGCACCTTTCGGACAACCTTCCGCCAAAGCCAAAGCGGCACAGTAGCAGTATGGCGCGAAGAGCTCGTTGCGCGCTTATTGACTCCTTCCCTTTTACAATACAAGTGAAAAAGTTTCATTCAAAAAATAAATTCCTAAGCTTGACCTTCTTTCTTGATCAGGGCCTGTGACATATTGCTTCTCAAGATCAAGTTGCTGATATCATGACATGGGATTACTAAGGGTATTTTTTTCGAGATCAGTTCGAATCATTCCGTAGCGCCCTCTCACGTAAGGGGCCTTGTTCCCTCGTGCTTTGACTCTCTTCCATCTCTTACTTCTCTTTCAGACCCTCCCGCTCTAGCTTTGCTAGGTAGGCTGGAAACAAAGCTTCTTGCCTTTGTAGTCAGGCGCTTCTTGCCCTATTCCGCCTCATCAACTCCTTCGAACCCTTATCCTCTGCAAAAGCGAAAGCTTTAGCTGTCTTCTACTCTTATCCTTCATCTGCCTGCTTCATGTGCTTTATATGATTCATCGGATTCGGCTTCGGTTCTATCTATTCATTCTTCTGCTTCCCTATCCGATCCAACAAACCTTGCCCGAGCCCACCCTTCTGCTTAAGACTTTGGATATGGAAATTCCAATCCAAAAGGAATCCACCTCAGTATCTGTTCTAGACTTACAAAAACCCTATATTTTATGCAGATTCAGATGCGGGAGAAACTGGAACTGTTGGTTCGAATGCTTCTTCGTATGTTTCAGCGGACTCCGCTTCTTCATAAGAAGTTGGTGGAATTTTGCTTTTTTGTTTTTTCCACCATTTCTCAGTATAGGTTGAAAAACCTCTCTGACCAGGACCAGTAACCTCTTTATAAATAGGAGACACTTTTTGAACCCGGCCGAGCCGACGCTTCACATAAGTGAAAGACCTTCACTGCTTTCTCAATGCGTCTTATTCGTTCGCTCTTCTATGGATTGCGCGCTTGTGGAGCACTTTTGATGAGCTTACTTACGAGCCAACCTTCTCTTGGGAACTCTTCCCCTCTTCAGCGTATCTTTCAGTTGCTTCTTATCCAGCCAGCGGTTGCTCCTATTGATTCCTTCCTATTATGGTTCTAGACCAACCTCCTTCTTCGGAAAATAATTGGATTCTGTCTCTGCCCACCGCTCCGGATCTTCGGATTTGGGTGCTTCAGTCTCTGTTGTTTTAGATTCAGCTGCTTCAAATGCTTTTGAGTAAGCGTATCTTTCATAGGATGATTTTGCCTCTTCGGATTGATTCGGGTGCTGCGTCTGCTTTTGGTCTAGCTATCTATGCTGCTAGCTTCTTTAGATTCGGAACGTGCTTCAAGCTCTTATGGTTGTTGGTTGGCTTGCCACTCTAGCTGAGTGCCTTTGATTATCATTGGCCGATAGGGAGAGTCCCTTCCCTTTCTTCACGTCACCGCACTGAATTCTATGCACTTCACTCACGTTCTTGACTCTAGTCCTGTCATTCTTCTGAGAGCAAGGGTCCGACATATCCGACAAATATACGGAGGATTCCTCGCCCGCGCTTCGCGCGATACCATGCGGAACGGCCTTCAAAGAGCGATTTCACGCACTGCTAGAAAGCCAACGGATAGCACGCTTTACTTCACTAGATCTCGTAAGGCTTCACGCCACCGTCACGCCTTCACTAGCTCTCAGTCTAGCTTCACTCACTCTTAGTCTCGAAAGCTACTGCTCCTTCCGCTTCCACCCAAGACGAAGGCGCCTTCCTTTCACTCGCTCTCCGGGGAAAGCTGGTTCCGCTTCAAGCCAGCCAAACTAGACTGGCTCGTTACGCTTCACGACTGAAGTCCTTCCTTAGCTTAATGACTAGACTCACCTCGAAGCCAGAAGTCCTTGGTTACGCTATCCTCATATCGAAGCAATCAGCTCAGCTCGTTGCGCTTCACGGCTGGCCTAGCTCACAGTGTAGAAAGCTAGAGCTCCTTAGCTTCACGACTGAACTCCTTCCTTCTCTAGCCGTTACGCTTTATATTGGAAAGAGCTATTGAACAGGTTTATGCTTTCTTTCGTTTATTTATTCTCTTCGCGAAAGAGTCTTGGGTTAGTATCACGAAGACGTGAGAGAGCTCCTAAATTTAGGAACAGGCAAATAAATCAAGGGCTTGACTAGGAAACACTCTTTGGGTATGAAAGACAGAGCATTAAGAATGATTATGGATCTTATGATCCAATTTTTTATCACAAGCACCTATGACTTACTTCTTTTTACTATTTATTTTCCAGGTGCTTGGGGCGTGAGTGAATTCGGGGACCTCTTTGTTGCATTTGTCGAGTGGGTGAGATTATATAAATCTACTTCTAGATAATTTACAATCAAAGAATCGACCAAAGAAATGACTTCTCTTATAAGAAGATAAGAAATGAATTCTCTCTTTTTGATACAGTCAGGTATACTGAAAACCCAATCTCGATGAGACAATAGAAACTAAAAAATAAGCAACCTATATTACTTGGAACTCACTTTTGCTTGTGTTCGGAACGGCTCTACTAGAAATAGGTGCCCTATTAGTTAAGCTCTCCGTCAAGGCACTGTTGGGCGAGATTGTTCGATCCGATCCGTGACTAATTTCGTATATATATAAGTTGAGCAGAATGAGAACCTTTATTAGATTATTATATACTATATTACGCAAAGGAGGAATCTAACCTTAACGGGAGCTGCCCTCCACTTTCCACCCCCCAGCCCAAAGGGAATGACCGGTGTCTTTTGCTGTGGTATCAACGATTACCTAAAGAAGGTCTTAGAAGAGGTAGTTCGTCTCCCGGTGATGGGCTAGGAAGTTCATTCCTGTCTCTCTGGCTCGGCATCGACCGGATGTTTCTATCTATCTACGGGGGCTTCTGCAGCCAAGCCGGCAAGGCATTCTATTCCCACTTCATTCCTCCCAGTCTAGGGGCTAGGAGCGTAACTCAGTAAGGCTGTCAGTCGTACCAATGGCTAGGGATGTTCATTCCTTCTTTATATCTTAATAGTCTTAATAGAGCGTAATCAAAAGATTGAGAAGAGGGACCCCGGGGAAGACTTGAATATGCAGGTTGGGACAGATGGCAGGGATTCGAATGATGGAAAGAGAGATGCTTTCATTGCTTTCGGGTGGGCCAGCTACTGGCAAGGGGACACAACGGAAAGAGACGGAGAGAGAGAAGGTGGAGTGGATGGCATTGGTGCTTCCCTCCGACCGGAAGAGAGACATAGAATGAGATTAGTTGGTCCTGGTTCGCCTTGAACTCAGGAGAATCACTCCGGTGCTGCTCAACGGCGTACGGCTCGCAAGGCCGTGTACCGAAAGGCTGCCACCCAACCCAGTAGAATGTACCAACGCCTGAATTTGACGGACGCGACGATGATAGCTACGAAATGTGCCGAGCCCATGTCCTTCCCAATCTAAGGGACAGTGTAGAGCGAACTTACCCGATCATCCCCAGATATAGATGCGTCACACAAGTCACTCTCTCCGACCGTGACTTAATTTCTTAGGCGGCAATCAAGCCTTTGAAACTAGTGAAAATCGAACTAACAATCAACTAGGCAATCCAGCTGACATTGAAAGCAGATGTCATAAAGATAGAAAGCGATTCGGCTTAAGCGAGTGAGCCTAGGTCTCGGGGAGGAAGAATTTTACTTAGTTAAGGAAGGCAATGCAATGAATATTCTTCACCTCGAACGAGAAAGAGATCTAAGGCATCTTGAAGAAAGTCAAGCAGGAATAGATATACGTGTAGGTACACATTTCTTTGTTCTTCTGTCAAGCTAGGCTCTGGGAAGGGCTGTACGCAAAGGTTTGAGCCAGGGTCGGTGGACAGGGGTAGCACTCGGTCTACTTGATTCGGGGCAGCTCCTTAGCTAGCCTATTTTGATTTGTAAGAGGTGGTAGACATCCAGGGATAGGAATCGCTCGTTTCGGGGCGGTTCCTTGGCCGAGGGGGTCCTGTCATCATGGGTAGTGGATGGGGTTGAATGAAGCAATATCGGGCGGACATCAAGACATCGATTCTACGGCTTTATTCCTTCGTTCTATCGCTACTTCGAGTTCATGGGCCCTTATCGGGCGATATAATGAAAGGAAATGCCCAAGTTGACCTTATAGAATGAATCTATTATAATAGAGAAAGTTTACCTTAGCTGTAAGCCCTAAAGCTTTCGCGTACAGCGCGCGGTCTTGCGTGAAGCTTTGTGTGTGTTTAGCGCGCACGGCGCGGTAGAAGCATCGGTGTATGACGCGCGATACTGCTAGCTCCTTGGTCAGTGGGCGAGGGAGGAAGTTAGAACACATAAGAGGAGAAGGATCCTGGAAGCCTGTTTTCCCACTAGTCCAAAAGCCAATTACCAAGTCCATTTCCTTGAAAGGATTGGAGGAGGATATACTTTTTTTTTTATTTCCAGGGTAGGGTAGTAGGCAAGAGCTATAGCAGCTTACGATGCCGTTGATTCGGAAACATACGCTAGGGCGGTTGGGTGGGGTCGGAAAAGGTGGGGAGGCAGATCAGGCCAACGGTCCTGCTCCGCTTTAGACTAAGAGAGTGTGGTTGGGTCTGACTCCGTTATAGGGCTAGTGCGCCGAGCTGCTTATCATTATGCTGTGCCGGTGCGCAAAGCAAGCACGCTTAGACTGCGATGTGAAATCTTTGGTCTGCCTATCATTGCCCATTAAGGGCTGACTCCGCTAGGCAAGAGGACCACTACTGGGATTATTCAACTACTAACTGATGACCAGGGGACTACTCTTCTTCCTCCACTACTGATATTGACTGACCTGTTGATAGGATAGCAGAGGCAGTTGAGAGTGTATCCGGGGAAAGATAAAGAACCTATGCAGCCGTAGGGCACACAAAGAGCTCGTTCAGTTTCGTGTTTGGCGAAACCAATTTATTAAACAAAAGGTACTACTGGTCAAGCTTAAGCATATTGATTCGATTTCGACATCGAATTAGACTCATCCAACGCGGAATCGACTCAAGGAGAAAGAATGGTGTCTTTGATCTTCTATGGAAGCGAAGTAGGTTACTCTATGTTCATGTGAATTCACGATGCTTCATCGTAATAAGCTGGATAAACTGTCTCAAAAGTCAACCCCGATTGAAAAGGGGGCGATTACCAAAGGTAGTAACTATAAGGTAGAAGTTTGGAACCACTGTTTCACTCAAACTCGATGAGATGCACCACTCATGGTGTGGCTCGCAAGCAAACCTCACTCTAGCGGCCTCTCGTGCTCATCCTTAATGGAATAAGACCCACTGCACTCTTGCATCCTTTGATTCTTCTCCCATCTCGGCTCTACTTTCACTCATGTTTAATCTGGAAAACTCAACTCTTCATGGCGCTGGCACCAGTCAACTCCCCTACATAACAGTTGCACCACAGGGCTTCGCCGTCACGCTTACTAGTTCCCCGTAGTAGTAATGCACAAGTCATTGTACTGGACAACCCACCCCTGTTGTAGTTTCTCCCTCATGGATCCACTTACCAACATAAAAAAATCTGTCTCCGTTTTGCCCAACCAAACTTAAGCGGCTCTCCACTCGCGCTTGGAGGGGAAGTCTCTCAGTCTGCTCTTCAACATGCACCCCTCTGGGCGAGGTCCTCCGACTAATCACACTAGTGTAGCACCCCGCTTACACATCTCCTGTGAAACACCGCATGTCCCTTTAGTAAAGCAAGCATGACCCTCATAGGTGCTTACTGATGCTTTTGACCCATCTGACACCCTATCTCCTTGAGGTTTGCCAACAAGAACTACTCTCAACGAGTCTCGCCTCTTGCGACTATACGATTGCTTCCTTGTGCCAGCCGCCTGATCGATGGGTCCTCATGTCATCTAGGCTCATGCCACACTACTGTTCACCCCTTCTTACGTTGGTAGCAAGTAGTGGAACACTATGCCAAGACCAAGTCGGCATTCCATTCCGGTCATCCTTGATACCTCTCTATTAGCCGTCATGGCACTAAGGGCTAGCTTTCGCCCATGTGTAACAGCAAATGGTGAACAACGAGCACCAAGCTCTTTTGCCTAAAGCTTACGTACGAGGACTCCTTCACACAAGGTTTTTAATCCTTCTCCCCGACAGTAAGGGGAAGTAGCGAGATTCTGATTCCTTCGTGGGGAATCAACGAAGGCAGCCGCTCCAGCAGCCACACCTCACCCGAGACCTGGGGACTCGAGGAGTTATTCATTCCTCCGGCCGGCACTTTTCCTTGACTTCTGTCGGCCCCCAGACTCCGAAAAAGTTTTTGTTATTACGATCCGTATTTAACAGTACGAAACTCTCAAGCTGAGCTAGATCTAGGCTACAGGAGAGCACTTCTACTCAGAGCGGCCAAGCTCACTTCGCGCCAAACCAACAATCTGCACGCTTAGCCGCATTGTTCATCTTGACAGGTAAGGAAGGCTATGAATTGAGCTAACGCCCTCTGTAACCCAAGGAAGGGATCCTCGATTCGAGTCTCGTGTTGTGAGTGTCGTGTCTCGCGTTTCGAATGCATTTAGATTGGGAAAGTGTTCAGTGAGCCGATCCAGACCTAATTGATCTGGTTTCTGAGAGCACTGACAAGGCTAAACTCGCCGGTTGAAGAGAGCACTGAATCATTCGAAAGGGGAAAGATTTTGCTTCCATTTGGAATTGACTCAGAGAGGTCTGTGAGCTCGAGCTGAAAGAGGGCTGTGAAGCTTTCCTCGCGCTTAGCTAGTTTGGCTCGTGCCAATGGGTGAAGGGTGCGCTTCGCATTGAAGTGCTACCCGGAACCTACCTGACTTCCTCGATGATTTGTTTGGATAGAGGTCGGAAGAAGCAGGCACACCCACCAAGTTTAGGGAGTCGGAGGTTAGTGATTCTTAAGCTAGCCTGTGACTGTCCCCTTGCTCTTCGTGAGCCATAGCAAGAGGATTTCATAGAAAGAATGCATTCGCAGTAAGCCTAGCTCCTATGATCACCGATCAAATAGCATCACGCTCAGGAAAGGATTTATCCTCAAATCAAGTCAGTCTTCCCTCCGCTGGAAAGAACGGATCAAGAAGTGGTGGTTCAGTCACTTCGGTAGGGAATTCGCGATGCCATCTGTATGGTCTTGCTGTTGATGGTACCTCACAATGGGGGTGCTGCCCAAGCGGAGCTAACTACAGGTCCGAATATACTGCGATCACCCAGACCTTTCTAATACTGAATCTAATACTGAAATCCTGTATACGAAATGGATTTCTTCAGTTGCTTACTCGACCTAAGCAAGCCAGACCGAAGACCCGAAAAAAGAAGTTCTTTCTCCATCGAACGGAAATGGACGAAGAGCGAGGAGGTATTCTTCAGAGAGAAGAGCCTAGATCAATTTCACGATAACTGAAGAGGGAATGCGGCTTTACTAGTTTATAAGACTATAGACTTGGAAGGCTTTCCCAGTTCGCCCTAACCTCAATTGACAGTAATGGTCAGGGTCACTACGAGCTGGACTCGTCGTGAAACTCACTTATTCTTAGAGAAATGATGTGTGCTAGCCTTCCCTTCCAACCATCGGCGTATCCGCTTCCAGAGCTTATGCTTTATCCAATTCAGTTTGTGAGTCTATTTCCTTTCCTTTGGTTTCTGATCTCTCTTAACTCGGGTCGGAAGAAGCAATACAATTCCAAACCCGGAGACCGGAGCAGCAACAAGCCGTTAGCAATAGCTCAGTTCGTTCCCTTCTCTATGCCATGCCTGAGACAAGGAGTTCAGTTTCTCGGTTCGGTTTTTCATCGTAAATGATGTTCGAGATCACTTCAAGCGTTATCGCATCCTGAGATCCTTCTTTTCCAGAACCAATCTTGCAAGGGACCGACCAACAAGTCGGGCACCCTACAAGGACGTTCTGTTTCCGCCAGTTAGCTCTCTCGCAGTAACCATTCTGTACGGAGCGCGGAAGGGGAGCTTCTTCCAACGTGAAACACTTGCCAACCGACATCGTTCGGTAGCAGAAAGTGCTCGGCAAGGCAGAGTAGCGTTGGGAGAGTTCAAGCTAGTTCGCGCTAGCTCAAAGAACCTCAGCTTGCATACCTTTTCTTGGGATAATGCCTGTAAGCTTCTTCTTTGATAGCTAGATGTGACTCCGGTAGTTTCTGTACTGAAATCCCTGAGTCAGGTTGTTCCTGTCGGGTTATACAAGATAGGACAGAAGAGATTAGATCGATCAAGTGATAACCGAAGATAGGGTCCATCCACTTCAGTTCCATTCTATGGCCATAGTTCAAGCAGAGAAAAGGCAGGAAATCTATTTTACGGGGAATCTCTCGTGAGGCAAGTAGCTACTGTAGGGTGGTCGAAGTAGAATGAATGAGAACAAATCACGATCTATCAAGCTCTTTTCACTTCAATCGCTAGCCTGTAATCCAGCCTAGCAGACTGAAGCAAGGAATCCTAGAGTTCTCAAAGCTTCGTTTAGGAGACTAGCTTTCGCCTACGGATCTCTTTAAAGTAAAGTACAATATCGACTTGAATGAAACTATAGCACAGAGGAATGCTAGCGAGCGCTCATATGCAAGAACAGGTGCTCACCCAGGCGTCAAGGTAAAGGCAGGTGCCGCATAGGGGGCTAGAGGTTCTGAAAGAAAGCCCCTTCTACTTCTACATTAGCATACATTAGTTAGTAAGTTGGTTAGTAACCACATCACCATTAGCACACCATATTTTATATAGCATTTAGTCATTTAGTAATTGAGTACAGTAAGCAAGCGAGTGACTGGAACAGTAGATACAGTAGACTTGTTCCCTTGCGTCCCTCCTTCCCCTGACCCCTCCAGCTTGACTCAAAACTAAAAAACCGACCAATCTCAGGAACTAAAGCAAGCAGGCCGAAAGCAGCCGTTAGCTCCTTAGCAGCCAGAGAAGCAAGCCGTTAGCAGCTATTCATTCTCAAACAGAGAAGCGAAGCGATTAAATACAGTCTTAAGTAGTTAAGAAAAAGACTAAACCACCCGGTATGATATAGATAGGGCAAGCATCAGCTATCCATCTTCATGAAATGACATTGGTAGACGGGTTGGGACCAGCCTTATATCGTACCCGGTGAACAATGTTCCACTGATTAGGCGGGGACAGGATTCGAACCTGCAGTCTTCAGGTCATGAGCCTGATGAGTTGACCAATTCCTCTACCCCGCTTCTTCCCCTTCTCCTCCTGAATCCTCGTTGGTCCTTATATACGAAATAAGTCAGGCTTGTAGCTGCGGTAGAGAACCTGCCCAGAGAGATTTTCATTGGCCTGTGGGTCCGCTGCGGTAGAAGGCCTTAGCTGGCGATCCGGAGTCCGAGGTTCCCAGAATATGGATATTGAAGGGGGATGGTAAGACCTTACCGAGTGTGCATCATATCAAGGTGATGGGCCAGGCAGCAATGCTAGGTCCGAGGAAGAGACCAGTAGGTTTGGTTTGGAAAGCCTGTCGATCCATCCTGATTAATTTACGCTATTTCTGACTAGAGAGGGGACTTAGACTACTGGAAAAATATATAGAGGAGGAGCAGCTCTTTTCTTTTTAACAGAAAGCAGTGATGAATGGGACGGAGCTGCTACACTTCAGCTGGAGCTTATGTATTGGAGCAGAGGTGGCAGTTCAGACAGCAGCAGGAGCAGGACCAGCAACTAGGGTTGTTCACAGAGCAGCCGTCTTTCCCTCTCAAGCGGAGAAGAGTGGTTACATGTCCGATCCGGTAGGGATGGTTCTTCTCGACAGATTAAGCTACTTACTAGAGTTCGGGTATTGAACAAACGGGTGGCAACTTGCCCGATAAGAAAAGTAGCCCGAGTGAAAGAGTTCTTGTTTTAGTAGCTCATCCGTTGCTTGTTCCTTTTATCGAAAGGTACACTGAATACTAATCAATCCAGATTGGCATCTTTGAGTTAGTAATTGATATCCATATTTAAAGGCGGGTATTTCCACAAAACTAAAGCGCTAGACCCTCTTCGCGTACTAAAGATTTCTCTGTATGGAGTTCAAACGATGGCTCTAGTGCCAGTGCTACGCTTCCCCCCATGCATTTCCAGGTCCTATTATAACGAACGAGCAAGAAAGGCATTGGCATCATGAGGAGATTGAGTGGCTAGGTCAAGGAGCGGAAAAGCCCCCTACGGAGAACAGCCGGTCCTCCCTCCTTACGCCTTTCCCGGAGTAGCGATAGCCTCCTTCCGTGAAGGAGCGTCACGAGAGCCACCCCGGCGATAGCACCGGTCGCCAAGGCGCCACTCGTGCTCTGCCCTGCGGATCCCCACCGACCGATAAGAAGCTCCCCTCTGATACCGACGGGCATTCCCGATTCATAGAGAAGGCTAAGCGATTAAATAAACTCTTAACTACTTATGAAGTAAACGACTTGGTCTCTTCTTTCTTCCTCTTACTACTCCTTGCCTCTTCTGGAAAGTGACTTTGACCCAATAGAGTCTCCTTTCGTATAGGGGAAGAAAACGCTCTCGCAGTAGTTGTTCTGTAAGGGCTTTCATTAGCGTGAGAAGGCAGTGAAAGGGTATTGAGCTACGAATGCTTATACAGGGCAACTATAGGGCTTATAGAGAATGAGAGGGGCTCACTTGACAGAATTCCGAGCATTGTTCGTCGTGCTAGTTCCGCTACTCCAGTTCCAAGTGGTAAACGAAACCTTCTTTCTCTTGCTTTCGGGCCCTTTCAAGGGTTCCAGTTTCTTTGGTAGCTTTGGGCAAGGCAGTAATGGTACTCACTCGATGTTGCTCTAGCAGCTTTCGGCTTAAGTGAGTTCAGTGCTAGAAATATTGAATGGCGATGTTAGAAGTCGTGTATGGGTGTCTGATATACTGTGTAACTGGCGAGCGGGTAAGGGGGCAATTGACTTAACTCAATTGAAATCGTAGGTCTCGGATTCTATTCCGTTTGTTAGTTTATAAAGATCTCTCGCTATTCTTTTTTCGAATGTAGCAGCGACCCTCTATGAAGAACCTTACCAGGGCTTGACATGTCGCGAATCCTCTTGAAAGAGAGGGGTGCCCTCGGGAACGCGGATACAGGTGGTGCATGGCAGTCGTCAGCTCGTGCCGTAAGGTGGGGATGACGTCAAATCCATAGGTGGCAAAGAAGAAGCGAACGGGAATAGATCGATCGACTTCTAATGAGACAGCTGTTGCAGTCGTTTTCTCAGCTGTACCAGTTACTGTGCCAGCCGGTGATACTGTTCTGGTTGCCCAGTTAAGGGCGGAAGGTGGTTAAGTCAGCTCAATCAAGTAAAGTACATCATTTGGTGATCAATTGCCCTGGCTTAAGCTTAATAATTGTAGGATTTAGTTTACGCAGCTCTCACATCGAAAGAAGAGGAAGAGCTTACTAATAGATACTAGCTAGTGCTTCTTTTGAAGACGAACATAAGAACTGTGATTTATTTTGAATACGCTTCGGCACGAGATCGACCATCATGGGCTTCTAATCTGAATCATGAATTATATCATAAGAAAGAGAAGAAATTCAACACAACAAAGGAAGCAAAGATAGGATACGGTTCACTAGGTTCTACCACTACAAGGCCCAATCATACTCAAAAGAAGAGTTTGATCCTGGCTCAGAACGAACGCTAGCTATATGCTTAACACATGCAAGCTTCACTTCTTCGTTTGCCGTGGCCGAAACTTTGGATAAAAATATGAATAAATCTGAAGGGGAAAGAGAAAGGAAAGAGCAGAGCTCACTATACTACGAATATTACGAAGGACCAACGACGATCTTGGAGGAGAAGGAGGAGGAGGAGGAGCCCACTCGAGAAACGAAAACAAAGATGACAATCCATTCTATTGTTATTAAAAAATTACTTAGTACGAACGCACATCTAGGCCGTCGGGTAGCTGCTCACCATTTCAAAGTCTATATCTGTGGTTCAAGAAATGGAATTGCAATTATCGATTCAGACAAGACACTGATTTGTTTACGAAACGCTTGTCATTTTATAGGATCTCCCATTCGTCAAAAAGGCCGTTCCTTCTTTGTAAATACCAATTCGTTATTCGATAAGATAATAGAACAAATGGCGACGAGAATCGGCTGTATCAATGATTCTCAATGGAGGATCGGGGGTTTTTTGACCAATAAAAAAATAAAAAAAAAAAGTAAGCAAAAAAATAGTACATTCAAGTCGAGAAACAAGAAGATCAATTTCGGGTCGAACCAACAACCAGATTGTGTAGTTATTATGGATGCAGATAGAAAGTCCTCGGTCATACTTGAAGCGGATCGATCACAAATACCTATTGCATCTTCAGTGGATTCGAATATCCCATTGGGATCCTATAAAAGAATCACTTATCCCATTCCAGCGAATGATCCTATACAGTTCGTATATCTATTTCGTAATTCGATCACGAAAACTGTTCTTCTTGAGCGGGGAATAATCGTTGCGAACAAGGAGCGGGAGAAGAAACGACTAACTCATCGATCGCCCTTTTCAAAAAAGCAATTAGTCAATCGACTAAAAGAATTTATTCTGGAAGAATAAATAAACAATTTCTTTTAGTCGATTGGTCGAGTGGTCAAATACTAAGCTAGGGGGACCTGTTTATGGATTTAATCCTTCTTTTTCTTTCTGTCGTGTCGGGCAGGAGCTGCTACAATTGCTTTAGCGGGTGCTGCTGTCGGTATTGGAAACGTCCTTAGTTCCTCGATCCATTCCGTTTTCATCGCTAAAAGTCAAAGAAGGAAACATTGCATTAGGAAGGAGCTCCTCCCCGAAAATGCTCTTTAAGGTGGGGTACAGATGGAATGAAGGGTCCGAAGGAGGTCCTCGGTCAGTATTCATCCCGTGGTATATATACGTTTGTGCACCTGCGCCGGTCTTGCTTCATCAGCTCGTTCTTCTTGTTTTCGTTTGGGCTGCCTTTCTTGTTTGGACTCTACCTTACCAATTACCAAGTTTTATTTGATGTGGTGTGGTGCACGGATCGGCCTTGTTGCTCCTTGGTCAGCGAAGGGGGAATGCGGAATCTATAGGCGCGCTGGCTTCGGTTGCTCAATGAACCAGCTTGGAAGCAGCATTTGGTCCTTAAGCGAAAGAATCTTTTTTTGCTCCGAAATGCCTTGCCTATCCACCATGAAAACTAGCGTTAGCGCAACGGTGCTCATCCTAAGCTTGTTGCACAACGGCTTTAGCGCTAGGGGAGGTGACCGATCGAACGGTAGACAAGATCCCTGACACTTATGCGGTGAGATACCAACCATCCGATATCGCCCACAAAGCTAAGAGGCCACTGGCAGATGAAATCAAGGCTTTCTTTCCTGTCCGGTCAGTGAGCCCCCTTCCACTACGGTCTATGAATCTCCTGCAGCGCACTACGGGCCCCGACGAATTCTTTTTGGATATGAGCGTGGATGGACCGCTAATTTGGATTATCGCTCTACTGAATCGAAAGAATGACTCTCGCGTTTGGAACAGATAAGTTCGGTACAGATAACAAAGAATAGAAATTGGTGAGCTTATGCCCGCCCTAGTTCCTTCCCCGCTCTTAGTTTGCTTTACAGGAAGCATTTTCGCGAGGAAAAAGAACATGTGGTTAACAGAATGGATCACTGGTTGCTGGCCTTAGGTCCGGGAGCAGCACTGGTCTTTAATGGATTAGCCAACAAGTAGCGCTGAAAGCCCAAAGCCCTTGACCGTGCATGTCTATATATTGACCAATTCTCGTGCTTCGTAACGAGGAAAATCTTCTTTCTTTGAAGCGAATTCCTGCCCTTTTTTTTGTTTTGGAGATTTTGTAATGAATCGAAAGACTCAATCTTCCAAACCGGAAGTACATACTTTAAATGAAGCTTTCTTTCCCTCGTTGGTACATTACGGGTTCAGCCCTTGTTTTCGCGAAGGTGACAAGAAAGGATTCCACACCTTTCCGTTGCCGTCGTTTCAATATGTTGTGATCTTAGAAGAGGGAATTGGCCCTAAAAGGGTACCCAAACAAACCAGTCATCATATTGGTCCCTAAGCTCCACGGAATCCGAGACATCTATTCTGTTCACCCGATATAATTCCATTCCTTTCTACCTTCGCTTCGGCGTCAAAGCCTCGGAACTCTCAATCTCATAAATTGAATAGCCAGGTTGATCAAGCTGATTGCGAGATATCAAATTTGTTATAGAATTTATCATTCCTTCCTTTAAAGCTTTCGTTTCAGCGATAAGATACCCTCCAATTTGAAAGAAGCCCTCAATCATCCCGTTACTAGTTGACAAGGGAAGAAAGCTATGATAGAAGAAATGGAGGCTCTAAAGAAGAACGAGACTTGGGAACTGATCACGTTACCAAGAGGCAAACGTACGATTGGCTGCAGGTGGGTATATACCCTGAAACACAAAGCTGATCGCTCTATATGGCGTTGCTGATTCTGTAGTTTGACTGATTTGAGGCTGCATTGCTCCCTCTTGACAGCTTGCTTATGTTAGAGCTATTGTGTCACTGTCCTTCTCTACTTTCTCTGCCGATACCGAACACGGTAACTAACCTCTTGACTAACGGCTTGTTTTGTTGACAGACTGGGCTTTCTCCGAGTGACAACTAAACTTGTCAACTAGTAACGGAAAGAAGCTCTTAAACAACTCTCGGGTAAGCTATTCTCCCTAAGTCGAATCGGTGGAATGCCCTGCTTCCGGCTAAGTATACAGAATTGGGCCTACCGTTCGTTCAACCTTAACGGCCTCTATTCTGATCTCTCTTTTCTCCTTTGTTTGCTTCCTTGTCTCGTCTGTCCTTCTCTGCCCTCACCCGTCGATCCTGTACTCTAGACCGTTCATTTGGTATTTCTAACACAGGTGGTAACTAGAGCCTACTCCTCTATACCGGTGGATCCATGGTCTTCCTAACAGGATGTGATACGAAGGAGCAGCTTTGATGACCTTGAACTCGTGCATATCATCTAGTCCAGCACAAGTTATCTTGATCATAACTGACCCAACCGCAGCCTGTATGACGTTCCCTACTCCGTGAATCATCAGAGCGCGTTCTGTGCGTGCAGATTTTTGTCCTCGAGATCCCGATCGAGTCCAAGAGACAATGAGGGGTGTGTTGGAAGACCCGTTATCCACCAAGGCTCTGATAACAGCCTTTCCGTTCGCCCTGATGGCCACGTATAACGGGCAAAGAGAGAATTTCGTATATAATCTAAAGAAAGAATTTATTTCTGAGTTCCGCACCAGGACTCAAACCATACCTCGAGGAGAAGGTAGCTGAAAGAGCGCTTCTCCGAGAGAGATGGTTCGAAAGGGTGCATCCCATGTTTTTCTTGGTTGGACAAACCCAACCGGACTGTCGACAAGTCTTTCTTCATTTTTAGAGCAAGAAGCGGAACTACAAGAAAGCTTTATTTCTCTTTATGGATAACCAATCCATTTTTAAATATAGTTGGGAGACTTTCCCCAAGAAATGGGTACATAAAATGGAAAGATCGGAACATGGGAATAGATCTGATACCAATACGGACTACCCATTTCCATTGTTGTGCTTTCTTAAATTGCATACCTATACAAGGGTTCAAGTTTCGATCGATATTTGCGGAGTGGATTATCCCTCTCGAAAACGAAGATTTGAAGTGGTCCATAATTTACTGAGTACTCGGTATAACTCACGCATTCGTGTACAAACCTGTGCAGACGAAGTAACACGAATATCTCCGGTAGTCAGTCTATTTCCATCAGCCGGCTGGTGGGAGCGAGAAGTATGGGATATGTTTGGTGTTTCTTCCATCAATCATCCGGATCTACGCCGTATATCAACAGATCATGGTTTCGAGGGTCATCCATTACGAAAAGACCTTCCTCTGAGTGGATATGTGGAAGTACGCTATGATGATCCAGAGAAACGTGTGGTTTCTGAACCCATTGAGATGACCCAAGAATTTCGCTATTTCGATTCTGCTAGTCCTTGGGAGCAGCGTAGCGACGGATAATTAAGAATCAGAATAAATAGGTCCAGTCCAGGGGACAAATCAATAGGAAATGCTATTTACTTCGTAAGAATAAGAATGAACTTATATGAAATGAAATGAAAGAGTTTCACGGGAATTGTCTTGCTTAAAGTTTAAGGGGATATCATGGAGAAATAGGAAGAAGTGTTATCGAACGATTTCCTGCAATTCTTCCCAGTATGGAATGAGTCAAGAATCAAGCTACAAGTCTCGATCTATATGAAACGCACTGGGTTTTTTTTGTTTCTTTCGGTTTCATTGATAGCAGAAGAGTACGCGCGCTAGCGCGCGGAGCCTGAAAAACGTAATAGGCGGCTACTGGCTCGCTTCGCTTCTTCAAGCTCCGCTCGCTGCTTTTCGCCGTAGCTTGCTGCTTGCTCGCTCAGTGCTTACGAACGAGTGGAGTGCTTACGCCCCTTTAGAGATAGGGGCGAGCGAAGGTCTTCCTGATTCAGGAATACCGAGTGAGCGTGGTGCGTCTCTGTCTAAGGGCGTTTAGTAATCGTAGTGAGTTCGCTTCGCACCTTGCTAGAAGCCGAAGGTCAGGCTTCAGAGTTTGAAGTAGGTTTTCGCCTCCCCTGCTTGTTTTGTAGGTAGTATGCTTTCGCACTCGCCCTTGCTTTCAGTCCTGGCTTCGGCTATGTTATTTCTAAACTGGCTTACTTATTGAATAGTTGATCTACACTACTCCCATCCAGTCTTGCTTGGATCGCTCACTCCCTTCTTTCTGGAAGACTTGATCATCACAACTAGCATTCATTCTTGCCTACTGGATCTGAACAGCCTTTCTGGCTGGCTTTGGTGCTTTCAGTTATAGCTTTAAGCTTACAACTAGAATACAGAGCGTACAGTCTGATAGTAGTCCCTTCCTCGCTTGAATTAGCTTGAAGTGCTTCGCTTTGGTTGGTACAGGAGGAAGAACTGCCTTCTTGCTTGCCTACTACCTGATAATAACAACAGCGCCCCTGCCTCCAACAAGCAGGTCGAGCTAGCTATCGCTTCCTTCGTAAACGAAGCCTTGCTATTTCATAACCTTCGCTCTGCTAAGCGTCTTCGAACCTGGTCGATACCTTTGGCACCTTAGCTCTATTAGGTGGCTATTTCATAACCTTTTGTTGCTAAGCAGCTTAGTAAGCAGCAGCTTACCGCTTCGCTTAGATAGAGAGAATATACGTTCTTCGCAGTAAGCAGCTTACCGCTTCGCTTTCATTAAGTAAGTAAGGAAAGCTACGGGATTTGCTTGGCTTAGCTTACGTGAGCTAAGGGAGGGACGGACTTATCTAAATTTCCGGGACTTTTAATCCTGAGGCAGTATACCGCTTCGAGACAACTCATTACAACATATAGTGAGTGAATTCCGTTCACTTAGCCTGTTTAGGAGAAAGTGGAGCTATCCTATACCTATAGCCTGGCCCGGTCCTTGAGCCAGTATGCTGTGAACGCTGCTACCCGTACCAAAGCAAGATTGGTAGCTCGCTCTGAAACCACATATTAGAGTCTTGACAAGGATGCGAATCAATAATCCACAGAAGTATAGCTCTTGCTATAGAAGAAGCTTTTTTTTGTGTTTCTGTTCTGTTAAGTTCAGTCCACTCCCGAGCGTAACGATACCTATAATCTATGCGAGCCGTGTGATCTTCGCATAATAAAGCTAGTTCTTTCTCCTTCGGACCCTGCTTTCTTTCTGTGCAGTAGCGTTAGCAGTGTAGGGCTGGTTTCTCCCTTCCTTTCATAGCGGTAGTACTACAAAAGGAGAGAGCTACAAAAGAGTACACCTAAAGGTAGAGCTAACTAAGCCAAGAAGAGAACCTCAAGCAAGCTCCGGCTCGAAAGCCTACGCAACAAGCGAGAAAACGTCTTACTCAACAAACAAGGGCTTCTTCGCCTGGAGCGCTAACGCGCATCCACTTCAAAACTACAGCGGAGCAAGCTTCAAAACAACAAAGATAGGATAATGGAAACTTATCTTTTCTCTAAAACTGAGTCCTCGGCTTCTCTTCAATTACATCCAAATGTTAAGAGACGGTTTCCGAAGGCCGTTAGAATAGGCGTCCATGGCTTGAAAGAACTACATCAACAATACAGACGCCATTGGATAAGCCCGATTTCAAAGCTAGAGGAATTGTTTCATAATCTATTCATAAGGGAGCAGCACTTATATTACTCTATCTATAAGGGGCACACATTTCTAGGAGTACTTTTTGCCTAGTTGAGGAAAGCAAGGGCTAGCTGATTGGATTGCATTGTGGAGTGCCTACCTAAGTTAGACGACTGCTATGGAACTGCGAGACTCTTCGGAGGTGGTTTAATCCGTAGCATCTATCTTTCTTCTTGGGTCGGGGCTATATGCTTAACACATGCAATTCGATCGTGCCATTCCTCTTTCTTTGATCGAGCTTCCGCCGATCCATGCCGAAAAGGAAATAATTTTGAGAATGCGATTAAATACAATAGCCCAAGATAACGTACTAGGACACCGACTTAGGCCATGAAATAATGGGTGGGATAGGGCCTAATTCCCTCCAGGATTTCTGGGCAACTTCTCTTTGTGTGCGGATCTGTTAGCGCCGCTCAACTCCCTTTGGGCTGCTAACTCATCTCACGTGCGGGCAAAGTCCTCAATCCGAGAAATGCATACGAGGGTTCCGGGAGTGCTTCTTTCCATCTGGCTGAACGTCCAGAGGGGGATCTCAACCTATCTAAGTATTTCCGTCTTTAACCGATGCCTTAACAAAACCTTCCTACAAAGGCTTTTGAACGGGTTCACTTCTATAATTGGGAGCAACTGGACTCCCCTTCCAGGTCGATCTTAATGAGCAAAGTAAGAGTTTCTTTCTCTAAGCTATTCCTCTATACCACCCATACACCGCTCACACATATGTAGTAGCCTAAACAGATTCCTCCATTCTATCTTTCTCATCGCGAGCACAGCCAAGCTTAGAAACCGGGCTTTCTTCTTTTTCTAACAGAACCAGCATGCTAATGCTTTCCCGAGTCTCGTGGGTCTCTTTCTTGTAATACGGGCGGCGGAGTCACCGGCACGGAAATACTTCCCTGTAGCAACGCGAACATCCGCCAGTACGCGCTTTGTGAAATCATTCCCTATGCGAGTGGCGTTCAACCACCGATAAGGTCACTTAGGGTCTGTCAACCGGAACCACGCCTCTCTTTGAGGCGGCGTACCTATCTACTGAAATTTACACGTGCGAAGCCAAAGTCAGTTTAGACAAGGAGGCAGGATCCTTGTTGTTTTGTAAAAGATAATTACCACGATGAGCTTATAAGTAAGATCGTCGCTCAAGAGCAGCGCTTCCGCCGCATCGTTCGGATCACACCCTCGGGGATAGTCATCCCCTCCAGCTTTTCCCCGGCCGAGCCTTTACTACCCTTCCATATATCTAGCTCCTAGCTCTGCTTCACCCCGCCGCTACTCAGAATGAATCGCTTGAGCCAGTCAGAATTCTTCCGCTTCGTCTCGTTTATTTCGCAACCCAAAGCTATGAGATCTCAGCTGAGGAATGAGACATTAGTCCGTTTCGCGAATAGAGCGGTCCACAAATGGGCCAGTTCCTGCCGCCCTTGAAAGGGGTGTCCAAGCCAAGGAGATAGGTTGAACCAGAAGTTAAATAGGCCTCTCGATGCTACGAGCAGAGCTCCGAGCAGCTCCTCGGGTTATTACCGGCAAGCCCAAAATGAGGCTAAGAAGATCGCGAGTACAATACTCAGCAGTAGATGGTCCGCAGAAGCCCCTGCCTATCATTAGGATTAGGACTCACCAGAAGCTTCGCTATCAGAGCCGGCGAAGAACCAAACTAGAAATAAATGTCAATAGAATTCATTGGCAGGCTGCCTACCCGTTCACGATCCAGCCATCAATCACGACGGAAGCCGCTTTTGCTAAAGGGGAACAACCAAAAATTTTCTATAAAGAAGTCGGCCGTAAAAGGGCCGGTAAACCAGAAGGTATGTCGTTACAGCGATTCTCAAAGTGCGCTACTCATGCAAGCCAGAGTCCTGTTTGTAGTGGGGAAGGGTAACCCTTTCTTTTCTGGTAGTGATACAGGGGCCTATTTCCCTCAGTGGTCAGCCGGGTAACTGCCTTTGTCATAGGTACAGATCACTAGAACATATAGGTGGTTTTACTCTATTAGGGGCGTTAACCGGGTCCTTGGACTGTTCAAAACTGAACTGTTTCTTGCAGGCAGCCCCGCCATCGGAAGATGTCATGGCTTACATATCCGACCCTTTTCTTACTCCCCTTTCCATTTATTGAATACTGGTAGGCTTTACTCATAGTGGCGCAAGCATCTACTTGTACAAACTATGAAACCATCCCTTATGGTGACAGACGCTCGACCGTCAATGGGTCTTCACTAGGTAGCTCTTACTGATGTACCGCTAGGCCGGTACGTTCTTGATAGTTCGGCGGATCACGTATTTATTATGATTCAAGTGGTTGAGATGAACTCGAAGGAGAGCTCTCATAAGAAATGCCCCGAATCTCTGGTTTGAAGACTATTGCTAAGTCGAGGTATCTAGTAGGGTGAAACCTTGCACGAGGAGCTGGACAGACAGTAAGAAAAATGGTACAGAGCATACGAAAAGGGAGGGCCTCTGGATAGGTAGGGTTCATCAGGAAAGATCGGCAAAATATCTTAGTAAATAAAACTGATAAAAGAGGCATTCCTACTTAGCACGTTGTCCTACTATATGGTCTTGGATACGATATAGAAGAAGCTAAGCCGGCTAAAGTTTAAAGTGTTTTAAATTTCAAACAGATAGGGGGCTCTACCCGAGTTCACGAAGGGCGCCCATCGCCCCTGCGATGGTTGGTATACTCATCACTTCCTAAACCCAACCGCGCCTATCTCTGCCATTTCTATTCCTTTCGACTGTTGCTATGCTTGTGCTTCCACAGCTATGCCCCTATAAACCTATGGGCTTGCTACCCTATCTCACTGATCCAAGCTCTTTCGATCCTTCTCGAGCAAGGAAGGCGCATTATCAACTGATCCCACAAGTGAAGGGAATGCTTTCGGTTACGGCACGTGGTGCGACGACCCAGAAGTTCCTGTTGAGCCAACATCTGGAAAAACAACTTAATCTACGAGAGGGGAAACTTACATTAAAAAAAAAAATGAATACAACTGCGAAAATCTTTTGAAAGATTATGAGTAGGCAGGATACCGCCTATCAATTCGCCTTACCGGGCCAACGCGCGGGACACGTTTCCGCGGAATCTTTTTCTTCTTTTTAGATAACAATAGTTTGCTCCTCGCTTCATTCCTTCTTAGCATAGGCGTCTGTCTCTCGAGAGTACGTCTCTCATCCAAGAGCGAAGCTCATTGCGGTCACTGTTTGGCTTGAGCGTGGTCTTTCTCTTCCTTCCTACCCCCGCTAGCGATAGCTGCAGGGCCAGATCCCATGTCGTTGAACCTTTGAATGAATAGTTTAAGTGAGCAAGAAAACGTCGATATACATATCATGGAGCACTCTCTGTATCCAATCCATCCGTGGGCGTTTACCAACCAGAAGAAAGGTAACAGGGCACTGCTCTAAGCCTTCCAAATGGTTACTACTCCTTCTAGGATTCGATAAAATAGTACTTGACAATCCGAAAGAGCTTCCCTCGGATCAACCGCTATTGAAGTTTCATTATAGTAAGCTACTGATGTTGATACGATCCCGGTTGGCACGGACACACAAGTCGTGTCAGGTACTGTCGAACAGCAAGCTTTCGCCTGTCTATTCACAGAGTAAAAGAAAGAAAAGTCGACCATGACTGCGGAGAGAAGCAAAAGCGAAAGCCTTTTCTTGGGTAACCGACACTGAAAACCTCTCATTGGAAGGTTGATGTGACCCCTACTTTACTTGACCTTGTCTTTATTACCGCCTCCTCTTAATGAGCGAAGGCAGGAGAGCGTATAGTCGCTAGAGTGGCAAGGAAGGAAATCCGCGGGAGTCTCCCGCGACAGAGAAACTGGAAGGCTTTTATTCAATCAATGTAAGTCATCTTTATTGTTCTCTCACCTTCTATTCGAGGGCTTACCAGTGATGAGGTGAAAGCATACTATATATCATACCCAACACCTAGCTAGTACTAAAATCTCGGTGCCGAGACCAGTTCATAGTAGCAATCTGAGCAAGGAACATCTGAACCACTCGTTGCTCCTATTTCTTTTTTATCGTATCCTTCCCGGGTGGATTGAACTCTTCTTCGGATCAGAGAGAGGCAGCTCGAAAGAGGGCCGAAGACAAGACAAATGAATTGAATTCAAAAGATGTTCCTGGCGAAGGCAGAGCCGTTACAACTAAAGATGGTCCTTCACTGGTTGCTACATCGTCGGGATACGGGTCCTAGAAGAGAGCAGAAGCTGGAACAAAGCGCGGATTTCCCTTTCGAAAATTAGAACTAGAAACTACTTAGCCTTGATCAAAGAGGCGAAACGTAGTTCGGACGTTGAAGACAGAAACGCATTCCTTGTTGCGAAGGCGTACAGCTAGCCTCTGTTAGGCTCACGGGCTTTTCATTCAAAAGAAAGAGTTTCGTTTAGCGTTGAGCGAAACTAGGATTGGCCAGTTCCAACTAAAAGGGTATTTCCAAAGTACTAAGCAGCCCGCGCGACACAGTCTCGAAACTACCGCCTGGAGTCAAGGGGAGGAGTAGCCCGAAGTGTGAAAATAAACTACTTTGTTATTAGCCCACTAGGGTAAGTTATTCTCGAGTCCAATTGTTGTTCCAGTCTTTTTCTATTGAGGTCGCTTCCTCTTTCATCGGAGTCATAGCAAGTTGGCGGACATGCCGTTAATTCTTTTCGAAGATTCCAAGTTTGGGAGCTATTAATGCTACTAAACCATCAGCATGGTACTCCTTCGTGGAAGTTCCGACAGAGTAGTAGAGTGGATCATCAATCTTAGGTAAGTAAATCATTGTTGAAGTTGATGAGGAGATAAGGATCGAAGGTGAATGGATAATTTCCTTAGTTCAGAGAAAGAGCAGGATCCAGTTATGGACCTGCTACCGCATATGAGCAGAACTTCGGGTCCCGAAAAGCAAGTAAGGCGTGTTCATTTCATATTGTTCTCCTAAACGAGCAGAGAGCCCATGCGTTTCCCTGAACAAGTCTATGGGCGTTTTGTAGTTCCCACCGGTTGACGACTAGGAGCTCGCATCGCAGCTGTTTTAGAGCTAGCTTCTCCAACAAGGGATACTTCTTTGTGGTATTAGCTGGGAACGTGATCCGGTTCCAATACCAGCGCTCTTCTCTCGCAAATAAGTAGGGGTAATACAGACTGCGTTCAGTGACGTTCTACAGCTGATCATTTGAGTTCTTTCAATTTAAGTCATAATAAGAGTGTTCTTCTCTTATAGATCCTTTCATTTGTTACCGCCTGCTTCTTTAGACCTTAAACGTGCTCAACAGGCAGCTCAGGGTGGCACCATTTCCTTTTCTTTCTTCCAAGCAACTACCAATCTCCTCTGCTGCGAGCAAAGCTCCGAGCAACAGTTCCAAAATAAAAATGGTATGACAAGGCATCGGTATAGGTCCTAGGTTCGAAACCAGGAACCAGGCCGTCCACTCGGTATGTGAGAGCGGGCCATACTTCGTGTCGAACAAGAGGGAATGATAACTGAAACGCCTACCGGCCGGGAAGTAGTTTTCCCTTTTTTAGGCAGCTTGCCTTGAATCGGGAGGATCCGAAGTTGCTCAACACTAAAAGGAGAGTACTGAAAGAAGGCGCTTTACATAGTCAGGAACATGAACGGATGATGTTTTAACTCTTGGAGTGGAAGGAACGGACAACAAGCAGTCTTACGCCCACTAATTCATAGATGAGGGTTGAGTCTCCGCATCCAGCGCACCCGGAGACGCAGGGTTCCTCTTCCAAAATGCTCTAGCTATAGCATAGTTAGCTACCCAAGGGTTGACCACTACAAGCTATTCTGGTTGAGTTCCTTCAGTCCTTTCAAATGAAATGGCTCATTTATAGCTTTCTTTCAAGCTGCTCTCGGGTTGAACGTGGAATAAGTGAAGGCTGGAGTAGTCCTCCGCAACTATCCAATAACGAAGGGAGTATCACTCTGCTGTAGCAACGAAGGACTCCGGTTGCCCGGTGAACTACATAATCTACTCCATCTATTCCTTTAGGTTGGATCGGGCCAGATATTCGATTTCTTCTTCGATTCACCATTCATCAATGATAGGGGGCGCCATTACTACTTCACTGGGCGTATAAATCTATTCTTCTAGAAAGAATGCAAGTTGATTCACTCTCCACTCTTTGCTTTACTCCCTCCTGTGCATCATGATAGAGGTTTCGCTTCTTTTCTTCCCCATTTCAAAACCTAAAATAGTACAATTGCCTGCCCATAGTCATTCCAAACTCCGATTTCTATGGTCACCCCGTCTCCCCAAGTGGCTTTGACCGAGTCCTTTATTCGTCAGAAAGAGAGAAATCCCTTTGCATGGCAGGGGCCTCCCTTAAAGGATTGGTAGCACGATAATAACAGCAGCCAGTAGGGAGGGGCGGAGGAACCCTCTAAGAAGAAGGAGCAGAAAAAGAATCACTAGCTAGGGTTTACTTCGTGTTCAGCACCGAACCGACCGTTGTATCCGTATCTGTGCCAAGAAAGAAGGAACTAGTCGCATATTCTTAGATTTATATCTCAGATTAAGAGCCCTCTCTACCGGAAAGCGACTTCCCGTACTGAGATTCCCCATCGGGCT